ATGATGAACGTGAGCAGACTTTAAACCAATTATTAACGGAGATGGATGGGTTTAAAGAAAACAAAGGGGTAATTGTTGTCGGTGCAACAAACCGTGTAGATATTCTAGATGCTGCTTTATTACGCCCAGGTCGATTTGATCGCCAAGTAACTGTTAATTTACCAGATCGTTTAGGTCGTATAAGTATCTTAAAAGTTCACGCAAAAAATAAACCATTAGGAGAAGATGTTTCATTAGTTCAATTAGCAAATAGAACCCCTGGTTTTTCAGGTGCAGATTTAGCTAATTTATTGAATGAGGCTGCTATTTTAGCAACAAGATATAAAAAAGCGACAATTTCGAAAAATGAAGTTAATGAAGCAATTGATCGTGTTATTGGTGGTATCGCTGGTACACCAATGGAAGATAGTAAAAACAAAAAATTAATAGCGTATCATGAAGTTGGTCATGCTATTACAGGAACAGTGTTACAATCTCATGATGAAGTAGAAAAAATTACAATTACGCCACGTGGATCAGCAAAAGGTTTAACATGGTTTACACCAGACGAAGATCAAAGTTTAGTTTCTCGTTCTGCATTATTAGCACGAATCATTGGGACATTGGGTGGACGCGCAGCTGAGCAAGTTATTTTTGGTGACCCAGAAGTAACAACTGGTGCAAGTAGTGATTTACAACAAGTTACAAATTTAGCTCGTCAAATGGTAACACGCTTTGGTATGTCAAATATTGGACCAATTGCTCTTGAAGAGGAATCAAATGGTCAAGTATTCTTAGGTGGAAATATGAACCAAGATTCAGTTTATCCGGAGAGCGTTGCAGATAGGATTGATGATGAAGTGTGTAAAATTGTTAACTATTGTGAACAAAAAGCTCTTCAAATAATCTTAGATAATCGAGTTATTATTGATTTAGTTGTTGAACGATTATTAGATATCGAAACAATGGACGGAGATGAATTCCGTGAATTATTAAGTACCTACACAATTCTTCCAAATAAAAACTCAGCATATGTTTCAAAATTAACTTAGAGAAGTACTCTAATCACTAGGTTATAATATATTTTAAATATTGCTATATATGAGTTATAACTATACAATTAATCTAAAATATAAAATATTTGTAATGAAATTAAATTTAACTACAAATATTTTATTCTAATTTAAAATTTATTTAAAAGTTTCGACAAATTTATGGCAAAAAAAAGTATGATTGAAAGAGAGAAAAAACGAATTAAATTAACTAAAAAATATGAATCAAAACGCCAAGCGTTATTAGATGAATATAATAGTACTAGTGATTTTAATTTGAAATTAGAAATTCACTCAAAAATTCAACGCTTACCAAGAAACAGTTCAAAAATTCGTATCCGGAATCGTTGTTGGAAAACTGGTCGTCCTAGAGGTTTTTATAGAGATTTTGGTGTATCACGTCATGTATTACGTGAGATGGCTCATCAATGTCTATTACCAGGGGTTACAAAATCGAGCTGGTAATTATATTAATATATAAAAATTAATAAATTATATTTAAATTAGATATTTAAACTATAATTTATTGAAATAGTATTAAAAACCAATAATACTTTAATTCCTTAGAATCAAACTACCTTAAAAATTTATACAAAAAATAATATTATGATTACTGATTTTCAAGTTTATATTGCATTAATGTCTGCTTTACTGGCAAGTGTTTTGGCAATCCGTTTAGGTGCTACACTTTACCAATAATCTAAACTTTAATCAAAAATTTATATATTTAATTGATAATTATGGTAACACAAGATTTAAAAAAATTCTCTTCACCTGTTTTCCCATTTACAGCGATTGTGGGTCAAGAAGAAATGAAATTAGCTTTACAATTGAATGTAATCGACCCTAAAATTGGTGGGGTTATGATTATGGGAGACCGTGGTACAGGAAAATCAACAACAATTAGAGCCATTGCTGATTTACTTCCAGAAATTGAAGTAATAAAAGATGACCCGTTTAACTCACATAAATCAGACTTGGATTTAATGGGAAATGAAGTAAAAACTGCAATTCAAAATGGTCAAACATTAGAGACAGAATTTATTAAAATCCCAATGGTTGATTTACCCTTAGGTGCAACTGAAGATCGTGTTTGTGGAACAATCGATATTGAAAAAGCGCTAACTGAAGGTGTAAAAGCTTTCGAACCCGGCTTATTAGCAAAAGCGAATAGAGGTTTACTATACGTTGATGAGGTTAATTTATTAGATGATCACTTAGTTGATATTCTATTAGATTCAGCAGCTTCTGGCTGGAACACAGTTGAACGTGAGGGAATTTCAATTCGCCATCCAGCTAGATTTGTACTAGTAGGATCTGGTAATCCGGAAGAAGGGGAATTACGCCCACAGTTATTAGATCGTTTCGGAATGCATGCAGAAATTCGAACAGTAAAAGATCCTATCTTACGTGTGAAAGTTGTAGAAGAACGGACTTCATTTGACCAAACACCAAATGTATGGTTAGAA